TCTAGCATTTGACTCTTTACTACTGAAGGATTTATTAGTACACTTGAAAGATAACCCAGAAAATAGAAAGAAAAATGGGAGAATTGGTTTATGTGGATCCTACAGGGTTGAAACCAAAAGTGAAAATGACATTGCCAAAAATTGACAAAGTAAAATTTCCATTTATTCATCAAAAGATGAGGCCCTTTTGAAGCTAGAATGGATTTTCCTTGATATCTAACATAATGCATGAAAGGATCCTTGAACAACCACAGGGTTTTCTGAAAATCATTACAACAAACTACTACAAGATGTTCTATTTTTTCATAGAAATGTGTTCGCTCAAGAAAAGTTCCAGAAGATGTTGATCGTAAATAAGAGGATTGTTTACGGAGAAAAACTAATAAAGATTCGCATTCAACTACATAAGAATTATATAGAAACCGAAATAGTCTTGGATTCTCTTTTGAAAAACCATAACTGGATTTCCTTGGAGTAATGAGATTATTCCAATTATGATATTCATGAAAAAAGAATTGTAATAAATGTAAAGAGGGGACATCTTGTATCCAGCATTGTAGAATTTGAACCAGGATTTCTAGATGGACGGGATAGGGTATTAGTATATCTGATACATAATTTAAATGTGATAATTTATCCTCTAAAAATGGAAATATTGAATGAATGGATCGTAAATTCTGAGATTTTGGTATTTCTTTTTTTTCTTCGAGGGAGGATAGTAATCGCAGTGAGAAAGGAATTTCCACAATGAAAGCAAAACCCTCTGATATCATTTGAGAATAAAAATTCTGGTTGTGCCCAACGAATCTATTTTGATTAGAATCATTAACAGAATTGATCAAATAATTCTGTTGGTACATTCGAGTAATTAAACGTTTCACAAGTAATGAGCTAGATTTATTGTCATAACCTGAAATTTCCGTGGGTTCATAAAAAATGGATATTGATCCATTTACATTTAAACCATGATCATGAACAAGTGCGTAAATATACTCTTGAAAGAGAAGCGGATATAGGAAGTGTTGTTGTTTAGATCTACTTTTTTCTATTTCTAAATATCCTTTGAATTCTTCCATTTTTAATTATACTTGAACCAGAGGCAGGAAACTTTTCTTTGGTCATCAAATGATACATAGTGCGATATGGCTAGAACAAATATGTATATAAAGTATGTATACAGTAAGAAAAAGTTACCCTTAAAACAGAGAGTCCAATCGCCAGATCTTCTTCCTATCTTTCCAGATCCAATTGGTTTATGTTTGTTAACATAACAAGAAAAAGAAAAGGTTAAAAATCCTTTATTTTTGCAACCCAATCGCTCTTTTGATTTTGGAATCAATTTTATTTATCAGTATGCTCTTTCTTTTACACATTTATCCCACTCTACCCTATCTATAATGGAGAATAGTTAGGATTCATTAAATAAAAAAAAAAAAATAATTGATAATCCACTCACAGGGGAACCCTTTTCCGTATCAGGCACTAATCTATTTTTAACGTCTAATTAGATTAGATCGGATAACCATTCAAATTAAGAACAGAAGCTCGTCGCTTTTTCTTTGCCTAGAATTGGAGCCATAAGACTCTATCCATTTATTCACTCGACCAAACGGTAAATGCGAATTCATTTTGTTCCCTTCCTAAAATCAAAGGGTTTTTTTGTACCGATCCCGTAAGGATGCTCTATGAGTTCTACATTACTAATTAATACAATACGACATGCTATTTTTTCCATTCATTACCTTTCAGGATCAGTCGTGGTCTTATAGACTCTACCAATAGTCTGGACGAATTCGTTGCTTCATCCAAATGTGTAAAAGATCATAGCCGCACTTAAAAGCCGAGTACTCTACCGTTGAGTTAGCAACCCAGATAAATACATCTAATATTGAATATAATATGTGAAGAGTAGATACGATCAAAATCAAAATATAATATATTTTTCATTTCAATTTGAAAATAAAGAATTGATGATCAATTAAAAAAGTTTTAAAAACCAGGGCAGATCCGATTAAAATACAACAGATTTCCATATAAAAAGCAATGTAATGTATTGACAGACCTTTATATATATTTATATTTCATTTTTTTTTTATCAATTCAAAAAAAAATTTTCTTTTCATTCATTAATAATTGAAGTAAACAACCAATATAACCAGTATAAATATGGATGGGGATAAACGGATCCATTTATTTACGATCGAATTATATTTGTTCAATACACCATTGTCAATATGAATTGCATGTTGAAGAAAACAAATTAATTAAATAAATCACATAAAGAAAGACTTGTGTTGAATTGGCACGACATAAAAAGAAATGTGGAGAAAAAAATAAGGAAGAAGTGGAGAAAATCTTGAGTTTATTCAATCAATAGAAGTACAATAAGCAAGATTAACTTGTTTTGGTTGGTAAATTCCCAAAACAACAAAACATGGGTATGAATAGAGAAATAAAAGGGCAAATGCTGAATACTATATAGTAGATACTAGGCACTCCCATTTTGTATTTAAAAAATATTTTGATTAATTCAAAGTTCTTTAGACAATTAGTTCGGCCTTCTTAAAAATATCATGAACAGTTCTTGTGGGTTGAGCTCCTTTTTCAAGAAAATATAGAATAGCCGGAACATTTGAATAAGTTTGATTCTTTATCGGATCATAAAAACCCACTCTCCGAAGATCTCTTCCTTCTCTTCGGGATCGAACATCAATTGCAACGATTCGATAGATGGCTCATTGGGATAGATAAGCAAAGCCCCCCCCCCAGAAACGTATAAGAGGTTTTCCCCTCGTACGGCTCAAGCTCAAGAAAGAATGATTTTCATTCTAATATTAATAATAAAATTTCAATTTTAATTTATTTATTTTATTTATTATTATATAATAATAAATTATATAATAATAAATAAAATATCAATAGTGACAGTCATAATGGTATAATGGCAAACTGATCCATAACCATAAATAAAATCATAAATTAGACTTGGAATTTTTGTATTTTTTCCATAAAGAAAAAACAAAACTTCATTCATTTGTACTCATAACTCAAGTTGGGTAGCTCTGAAAGAATTCGAATAGAAATCCTTAGAATTAATTGAGTCGTCTGTAACCTTTTTTGTTTGTCTCATCTCAAATCTATTTGAATTTTCTTACTTATTCTAATTCCTTATTTTGATACAATTGTTGAGACAGTTGAAAATAGTGTTTCCTTGTTCCGGAATCCTTAATCTTTGCTTTGTTGAATCGTTAGGTTTAGACATTACTTCGGTGATCTTACTCCTTTCAAAACGGCAGCAACATACCCTTTCTTTCTAGGGAAAAATTATATGAACGATCGATTCCCTTGTAATACACTTTTGATCGAAATAGTTTCACCAATTCCAACAAGTTTGACTTTTTGATTCCAAATTGTTAGAATTTGAATCTTTCGATTTCTAAATTGAAGATATATTTACAAAGTTGGTCCAGCTTATTGATTGGCATTAACCCTAGATTCTTTCCCCCGATATGATAAATGAATCAAATCATTACTTTCTACTCGAGCTTTATCGTGTACTATTTACTTATTACTTACAACCCAACAAAAATGGGGTTCCTAGTAGAACAGAACAAACCATGTCGAGCCAAGAGCATCCTCATTTCTATAGAAAATGGTGGATATCAGAATCCACACAAGTGATCACGTCCTTCAAGTCGCACGTTGCTTTCTACCACATCGTTTCAAACGAAGTTTTACCATAACATTCCTTTAATTCCGAACCGGGATGAAATTGATTCAATATGGAATCATGAATAGTCATTGGCTCAATCGGTATATTTTAGGACATACTTTTTTTTATCCATTTTCCTTTTATTTATGGATAAAAAGTTTTTATCCTGATCCTGAGAAGTCTCAGCAAGAAAAGAATCCAAATTAACTCCCATATTCTAGCCTATGAAGGAAACCCATTTATATTAAAAAAAAAAAAATGAAGAAATCACTTGTTAGACCTATTTACATATTCAACCAACAGATTGTTCTGAACGATCAGTTATGAAAAAGGATCCCATTTTTTCTCAAAAAAAAAATCTATTTTAGACCTAAAAAATGGGTCTTTCATCTTTCATTACCTTAAATTTCCATTCCAATCAGGAACTAAATCATTTATTAACCAAATAAAATATTTATTAACCAAAAAACAATAACTATACCAATGCCTAAAATTCCAATGAACCAGAAGGATCAGAAGTCTATTTTCTTAAAAAAAATGGATTTCTCATACTTACATTTCTTCGAGTACCAAGGATTCATAAAAAATCGATAAAAATGATTGAATTTAGTTTAATTAAATTCAATCATTTTATCTTGTACTTCAACACCATGACTGTAAATATGTTTTCCAATAATTACTGAATTCCATTTCTTCTTCAATCAAGCAGTACTCACAATCATAAACAAGTAGCTAATAATTTTGAGTGGATATCTCATTCATTAAAGTAAAGATAGATATGATAATTCTACTATGTCCAACTGAATCATCAATGGTTAAATTGGAACCCGAAATATTGAGAAACCAATATGTTTTTTTTTTTATTTTCATGGGTATGGAATGGAAAATATCTCATATAAGGTAAGATTTAGATCGTTATTTTATTTATTTTTTATTCAGATAAAAAAAAATAAATCAGAACCAGAGGAGTATGATCTTTTCATATTCATCCATCATATACAATGAACATTTGTTACCAAAGGTATAGGTAATTATGTATATTTATTTAATTAAAGAATGACAGAAATTTTCGCTTAAACCAAAAGACTTTGTTGACTACGGAAATAGAACACAAACAATACATAATACATATGGGCATAGAACTCGGTCATTTTTTGCAAATTTAGCTTTACTTCACGTTTTTTCATCAATCCATTTTATTAAGTAAATTGAATAGAATATAGGAATTTCCTCATCCGAATCGCTATATTAACTTACAATTTTTCATTTGAACCGGATACAAACCGGATACAAAAGTAAATGCGTCAAAATATGTTTGATGTTCCATTTGAATTTTACTCCATCCTAGTTAGTTTTAGGGGCTTTAATTTAAAACCAGTAATGTAATAGAATTATCTCCAAAAACCTCTATTCTTTCGTTTAGTCTCTACATAGACTGTGGAATACCCGATTCACTTACTTTAGGCCTTAATGAATGGAGAGATTTTTTGCATTTAGATTCTGAAGAATTGATCTGGGACGGAAGGATTCGAACCTCCGAGTAACGGGACCAAAACCCGTTGCCTTACCGCTTGGCCACGCCCCATTTAGATTTCTATTTGACACCAATAAACATTATTACCGTTGTGGGGCATTCGTCAATTCCAGACAATATGACAATAAAAATTAAAATAAATAAAATAAATACATATGGGATAGGATATCTTGTTATTCTTGCTGGTATTTGATACATGTAGATAGAGAATAAAAAATGCATTGATCATTACATATAATTCAATTAAGATATTGTATGAAAGTAGAATTCCTTGTATTCTCATTTGAAAATGTGAGGATTTTGTATTTGAATTTTTTGGGGGGAGTTCAAATCAAAGAAAAAGAAGGATTTTGGACCTACCTTCTTTCTTCATTTTCCCCTATATCAATAATTCAATAAAAATTAAATTATCTACAAAAAGAAATGTTTATTTGTTATGCTTAATATTTTTTTTAGTTTAATCTGTATTTGTCTTAATTCTGCCCTTTCCTCGAGTAGTTTTTTCTTCGGGAAATTGCCTGAGGCTTATGCTCTTTTCAATCCAATCGTAGACATTATGCCCGTCATACCCGTACTTTTCTTTCTTTTAGCCTTTGTTTGGCAAGCTGCTGTAAGTTTTCGATGAAGTAAGTTCTTAATACTCTACTAAAAATATTCATGATTTTTTCGATAAAAAAATTCTAACAATTCTTGATAAGATCATATGAGTCTTACATTACAAATACAAATCCTCCATTAAAAAATTAAAATTCTTGTATATTGGGTAAAGGCAGCGATAAATTTAGATTAGTCCATTTTTACCTTCCGTCCGCCCTTCCAATGAGCAAGTACTTTATTAGATTAGGTTTTTTCACAATACCTAATTGTTAATATTACAATAACCATTTTGATGACGAAAAAATCAGAATCTTAATTACAAATAAATTCATGAATTTGAAATCAAAATGCATTCTTTTTTTAGAAAAAAAAAAAAAAACACTTAATTAAGAAAATGGGTTCTTTATTTTTTCATATTTTGGTGTCATATCAAAATAGTACATGTGTTACAAAACTCAAATGGATAATCTATTTCCTTTTTTTACCAAAAAATGATCTTATCTTGGAGATTGTGTAATGCTTACTCTCAAACTTTTCGTTTACACAGTAGTGATATTCTTTGTTTCTCTCTTCATCTTCGGATTCTTATCTAATGATCCAGGACGTAATCCTGGGCGTGAGGAATAAAAAACTAAGAGATTTTTATCATTTTTCCTTGCTTTTTATGAATATTTTTTTATGTATTCCATACATTTAACTATGATAAAATAAAACAAAGGATTGATATTTTTCGAATTCAAAAATATCAAGTGACCAGAGAAAGCGAAAGCGGAGAGAGAGGGATTCGAACCCTCGGTACGAAAAACTCGTACAACGGATTAGCAATCCGCCGCTTTAGTCCACTCAGCCATCTCTCCTAATTTTGAATTGGGATTTTTTATGTTTATGTGACACTTAAAATAACATAATCATAACAATTGATTGATAAAAATTCGCCTTACCCATATCCCATAATATTTATATTAATATATATTATTATTATATAATAATATAATTACAAGTATAATTATATAATATTACAATTACAAGACAAATACAAATATATATATATATATATATATATATATATATATATATATATTTTATTTATATTTCATTTAATTATTTAATATTTATATTAAATATTTATATTAATATAATATTTATATTATATTTAATTATATTTAATATTTTATTTCATTTTTATATTATTTATTATTTTATTTCATTTTTAAATATTTTATTTCATTTAATTCATTTATGACTTATTATGACTTAGACTTAACTTACTTTACTTGTTCAAGTAACAAACTTTTTGTTCCAGTAACAAACTTTGTTTGATTTGAAGACTTAAGATCCATCTAATTGACAAAAATTCATAAGATCTAGCACTCCAAAAATAAATTGTAAAATAAAATAAAGGTGGAGTTCCGGATTCTTGTAGAATTATTTTTTATTTTATGTCCAACTTAAATATCTTCTTCAAGTCGGAACTGTCAGTAACAACTTACCATGAAACGAAAAGTATAACTTATTATAGTTAACTAAACTTTTTTATATTCATATATTTAGGATTTTATCAAGTCCCTGTCAAGACGGAGTCTGTGTAAAGATTCCAATTTTCATCATTCTGATGGATGCTATCTTTATATGTATCACTCCTTTGTTCGACAAATAG